TCCGTTACTTGTGTGGATAAGGCCTATGTTATAGAGTATATAGCTTCGATCATAGGGATCAATTTCTAGTCGCATAGCTTCATAATAATTCTGTAAAGCTTCCGCATAATTTCCTTCCGATTGAGCTGACATCCGTTACGGTCGTCATTCGATTCAAAGAATTCTCCGTTCCAGAAACGTACATGAGATTTTCATCTCATACGGCTCCTCCCCTATGTGCATAATGAAAATAATACATGGAATCAAAAAAGATTGAAATATTCTCATTATGAATTCAGTGGGGCTAACGTTTTTACAAGAAATCTCTAGCCAACCTTTCTGCAAAAGATATTTTCTTAACATCACGCGTGTTGATACTGGTACTAGATAAAAATGTAAACTCCAACAATTTCTTTGTTCTCAACGCCCTTTAATTTCCAGGAATTAATCACTTCAACAGTCTTCTATGGTTCTAAGGGTATCCAAAGTACCAACGAGATGGATGTTTGTTATCCCAACCATTCTTTTTAGTCCCGATCCCGATAAGGAAAGGCGGTAATTTTAAACAAAGTTTTCGTGTTGTTGATTCCTAGGCGTAGCGCCTCTTCCCCTATGCGGCCTATTGGTACTAGTCTAGTATGGTAGGGTTGGCCTGTAATATAGAACCCATAGGTGTAACCTTTCGCTCAATACTCGAATCGACAATTGAAGCATCTGAGGCTGCATTAATCGGGGATACACGACAGAAGGAATTGTTTTATCTAGAAACTTCACCTTCAACAAGCGTAGATTTTTTCAATAATCTTTTTCGTTCTTTTCTATCCCGAATCTTCCGTCTTTCTCCTAAGACCGAAGCGGTAAATAAAAAAATAATCAAATCACACCATCTCTATAATAGGTAAATGCCTCTTTTTCTCCTGAAGTTGTCGGAATTATTCGTAATAAGATATTGGCCACAATTGAAAAGGTCTTATCAATAAAATTTTCATTTATCCGCGATCTAGGCATAGGTAGAAATCCATTCTATAATTCTTTTCATTAACTCTCGTGAGAAAACGATCCCACAAGTAAAGGAATTTTACAGTACGAAATAACATAAAAGCAGACTCATATCCAATTTTTTCTTTTTGAAAGGGGTCGATAAAAAAAAAGAAATTTTCAAATTCTTATGGAAATTGAATTCGAATAAAAAGATAATTATGATCTAAAGGTATCCATTCACCATAGTCTAACAAAATAGACCGATCAGTTGATTCGTTCCAATTCATTGATTGAATCCGGTAAAAATATCAGAAAAAGGTAGGAGCGCCGTCTCCGTCTTGGCAAACAAGATATATCTTTATTGTTATTGTTTTTAACCGTTTTTCAAAAAAAAAATTATATTATCTTTTTCTCCCAGCTCCCTGGCTCGAAGAAAAAATGCTTTCTTTGATGAAAAGTTTTCCATTTTTATAGCTAGAATGGATTCGAGTGTCTGTACCCATCTAACAATCGAATATGAACAACTCGCAATTCGCTCGGATTCTCGGTCATAATCATTATGTAGGAGAGATGGCCGAGTGGTTCAAGGCGTAGCATTGGAACTGCTATGTAGGCTTTTGTTTACCGAGGGTTCGAATCCCTCTCTTTCCGTATCTTCACCCAATTCACCAATGCTTCAGACCTTTCTTTGAGATAGATTCTCAATTCCTAATTTCTGTGATACGGAAGGAAAGAAAGAACGGGCAGGGAATAAAGATCTGCCTACTGATCTATGATACATGAATGGGAGAAAAATACAAATCTCCGGATCCAATTCCTTACCTTGTGTCCCTTTACTTAACTTAAGTGAAAGGGAAAAATTGTACGAACCCTTGGTTTGTTATTTTAGTTAGGTTTAAGTCTGACGAGAATAATATTCTACGACAAGTAATTCATTTATTTTCAAACCGACCCATTTACTATCTATTATTTGATTGACTAATCCTTTATATTGGAATGCGTGAAGAGTCAAATGCTTTGGCAATTCTTCATGGTGGGATGAATCAAGATAATTTTGAATCAGAGCTCTCGATTTTTGGTCATCCCTTGCTGTAATAATATCTCGGGGTTTGCAACGATAACTTGGTATATCTACTATACGACCATTAACTAAAATATGTCTATGATTAACTAATTGGCGGGCTTGAGGAATAGTTGAAGCCATACCCAATCGAAAAAGGATGTTATCTAAACGCATTTCAAGTAATTGTAGTAAAACCAGACCCGTTGATCCTTTGGCTTTTCCGGCGATACGAACATATTTAAGTAATTGCCGTTCTGTAAGACCATAATGAAAACGCAATTTTTGTTTTTCTTCTAAACGAATACGATATTGAGATTTTTTCCCGGAGCGCGATTGGTTTCTAAGATCGCTTCCGGCTCCAGGTCTTTTACTCGTTAGTCCCGGTAAAGCCCCCAGGCGGCGTATTTTTTTGAAACGAGGCCCTCGGTAACGTGACATAAAAACTCCTTATTTTATTGAAATTTCATAAACCTAAAT